ATTATGTATCTGCACCCCTTGGGATCGATAAACCTTTTGAACCTTATTAACCAAAGAGATACGACTTTGCACTATAGTTAGCTCAGCACCAATCAGGAATGCCCAAGGAATTCCAAGAATTCTTGTTATACATTTGTTCCAAGTCTCAATCCTCTTTTCGAGATTCATCGATATTGAATCAATCGAACGCACTTCTAACACCTGTTCCACTTTTGGAAGACCTTGCGTTATATCACCAGATCTTGATTTTTCATATATAAATGTAACTAATGTATCTCCTTCGTAAAGGATTTCCCCATAATGTCCATGAACAGTTGCTCCTGGAGTAGCCAAATAAGGCTTAGCTGATCGTATTACCACAGAGTCAACTTGAAGAATTAGAACTTGACCCGATTTTAAATGCGGTCCTTTTTTGGCTATACATACATTTTCACAAAGAAACTGCCCAAGACTAACGATTGTAGATGTCTCTTCACAACAATTGTAATGCAGAAAATACCAATTCAAATTGAATGGATTCAAAATGATGTTACTGCAGGAATAGGGATTATAAATTTTACCTTTTTCATCCAGTAAATAATATTTAAGTATTTGAAAAATCTGTTTTAAATTGTCAAGTTGCAAATAGTTAGTTACCAAGATTTGATTATGGGTTATTAAATCGGAAAATAAATCAAAATTATAAATTGGAAAGCCTGTTCCTAAGGGGCCCAACGGATTCCTAATTGGAATTAGGGGGTCCTCTTTGATTGATTCTTTTATCACATTGGGAGATTTTACATCGTTGAATGGGCCTGTTCGAGAACAATTGGATGATGACAAAATTATCAAAGATTGAGATTCCTTATTTCGATTCAATAACGTATGAATAGTTCCTTGATTTGGATTAAGGGATTCTTGAATCCTTGCCTTGGAATAGGAATAAATGGAAGAAAACGGATTGACATTAGCGCGATCTGATCCATTCTCAGAGATTAATCCTGAACCCGACAGATCATTTCTTTTTCCGGTATACAAAATAGGTGACTTCGCTAAGTCGATTCTTAGAAAATCTCTAATTAAACCATTTGTCCTTATTTCAACAAAGGAAGCACAGGCCTTTTCGATCTTTTTGTCTTGGTCCCAATTCAACACTAAACAAGTCCGAACTAATTGAATACTTGTGTCCCAAATTTCAAGAATTGGGTCGTAATAAAGGATATAGTTGACAACTCGAAGTTGTAGATTATCACTTTCTTGCAAGAGATCCGGTGGGAAAAGTCTTCCTAAATTTATACCATCCGTTTTTTTATATGGGACTACAGGTTGAACCAAAACAAAATATTTTTTTTCATACCTGGAAAGTTTCATTCGTTGGATATAGAGCCAATTTTTCAATTTTTTGTATTCTTTGGAATTTTGTTTTCCCCCTCCTGGTGGTATCAATCGGAATGCCTTGTTTGTCTTTCCAGGAAAATGGATATCTCCAGAAAAGATTATTAGTTTAATTTTTTCTGCTTTTTTCTTCACTCGGACCAATCCACCTACCCGACTTCTTCTATTTAAAGTGATTTGTGTATCTATCCCAATAATACTATTGTGCCGTACCATTATGGAACAAGATTCGGCCAAAATGTGGACTTCCACGGGAATAAAAAAAAACGGATTTACTTCCTTTTGGTATTTTGGCCAAAATACCTTGACTCCTCGATACTCAATCAACTCCTCTTCATTAACGATTGAATTCAGTTCTCTAGTCTCATATTTAGTAAGTCCCGAGCTCTTTCTTATATATCGAGGATCGTCCAAATAAGCAAGAATACTATTTCTACGGAGAATACCATTTCGGGGGATTTCAATTGAGATACCTGAAGAAGGTATTAATTGGTTCTCGCCCTCTTGAATCGATTCGAGTGGGATGATGACTCTATTTCTTCGCCTCTTTGCCAATAAATCCGAATTCCCCTCGAGAACGGCCGGATTTCTGAGATTACAACGACCGGTACATGTCATTCGATTAAGTTCTGAATAATCAGGAATCCTATCTCCTTTTTGATTTTTACCAGAAAAATACGAACTAAAAAATTTGTGTCTCACTTGATTATTAGTTACTGAGGGGTTAGAAATATATCTTCGCTTAACAGAAAGAGAATAAGCGTTCATTTGATCTTGATCCTTGTGGATCGAACAGGGGCCTGGACTGGATCTCCAGGGCTCCCCTAATAATATCCATAAATGACTTGTTTTTGGTAAGAGATGAATATTACCATATGTAAATTCAGGTGCATGGTACACATCGGTATTCCAGTGCATTTCGCCTTCTGAGTCAGAATAAATATGTTTTCGAACCTTCTCTTTCAAATTCAAAGTGGATGTTCTCGCGCGAATCTCAGCAATGACTTGTTCTGATTCTACATATTGATCGTTTTGAACTAAAAGAAAACTTTTGGGCGGAATACACACATTGTGTATAATATCTTCACTTTCAATAGTTACATACAAGTCTCTAGAACATAGAAAAGCAGGATGTCCATGACGTGTACGTGTCGGATGAACCAAATCCTCATTGAATTTTATTTTTCCATTAGAAGGGGCTCGGACATGTTCTGCAGTACCCCCTGTGAATACTCCGCCGGTATGAAAAGTTCTTAATGTTAATTGAGTACCTGGTTCTCCAATAGATTGACCTGCAATAATACCTACAGCTTCTCCCAATTCAACCAGGTCGTCGTGAGCTGGGCTTCGGCCATAGCATAGTTGACAAATCCAAGATGTACTCCTACAAGTAAAGGGGGTTCGAATAGAGATTGGTTGTGCTCTAAAAGTTATGAATCTATTAACAAGTCCAACCCCAATATCTTGATTTCTAGTAGCAATGCATCGCGAACCTATATATATATGATCCGCTAATACACGCCCAATTAATGTTTGGATAAAAATCCTGTCGGTCATCATTCCATTTCGAGGACTTACAGAAATACCTCGGACGGTGCCACAATCTGTTCGACGTACAACAATGTGTTGAACTACTTCAACAAGTCTGCGCGTGAGGTATCCTGCATCTGATGTTCGGATAGCGGTATCCACAACTCCTTTACGGGCTCCGTAGCAAGAAATAATATATTCTGTTAAAGAGAGTCCTTCGCGTAAATTGCTTTGAATGGGTAAATCAATCATTTGACCTTGGGGATCCGACATTAATCCTCTCATACCTACTAATTGATGTACCTGAGATGCATTTCCTCTGGCTCCCGAAAAAGACATTATATGGACTGGATTAAAAGGATCGGTCATCCGAAAATTAGGATTCATTTCTTGTCGCAAATATTCACTTGTGGCATACCAGATCTCGATCGATTGACGTAATTTTTCTACCGCGTGTACATTCCCATAATGATGGTGTTTTTCCAAAATAAAACTTTGTTGTTCAGCGTCTTGAACTAGCCATCTTTTAGAAGGTATTGTTAAAAGATCATCAATTCCTAATGAAATGGATGCGGCGGTAGCTTGTCGGAAACCCAGAGTCTTTACTTGATCCAGGATATGTGATGTATATCCTATTCCATAGTGATCAATAAATCGACTAATAAGTCGTTTCATGGCAGTTCCGTCTATCACTTTATTGTGAAAGACCTGAGTGGGCCGTTCTGCCATCAGTACCTCCATATTGCGCTGAGTAGAATTTGACAATGGGTTTGAGTCAGTGATTGGACAACTTCCTTTTCTAGATCTTGATTCACGTAGAAATTCCGCAATTTTATAGTCCTAGTTAACCCGGCGAGACTCGAATTCCCGCTGGTAGCATAGAATTACAACAGCCCTGCCAAAACCCCTGTATGGCTTCTTCTATTTCTCGATAAAGAGAAATATGCCCAAGAGTGGTTCGAATATATATATAAAGAATTTCTTTTTTTATACTTCTTACTATTAGATAGTGTCCATAAATCTCATAATAGGTCCCCAAAGATTCATAGTGAATTTCAATGGGAGTTTCTCTTGCAGCAATAACGCGTTGATCTAGTCGCCACCGCAGCCACAAAGGACTACCTAAATTGATTCGTTTTTGCCGAAAAGCTCCAATTGCATCATAGGCGTTACAAAAAAACGGTTCTTTTTTTTTTGTATACTTATAGTTATTATCTTCATTTTGATAGTTTCTACCATTACACGGATTATACCTATTTACACAAATACCCCGACGATTTCCACTCGTTAAGACATAGAGTCCACTAAGCATATCTTGAGTTGGTGCAGAAATGGGATCTCCAATAGTTGGAGACAAAAGATTCATATGAGAAAACATAAGTAAACGTGCCTCTGCTTGAGCCTCCAAAGATAAAGGCACATGAACAGCCATTTGATCCCCGTCAAAGTCCGCATTGAAGCCCTTACAAACTAATGGGTGTAAACAAATAGCGCGCCCTTCTACTAAAATGGGGAGGAATGCCTGTATGCCTAATCTATGCAGAGTAGGCGCTCTATTCAGCAATACAGGATGGTCATCCAGAATTTCTTGAAGTATTTCCCATACAATCGGTTTTTTTTTACGAATTTGACTCTTAGCAACTCCGATGTTCGAAGCAAGATGTTTTCTAATTAGGTCACGAATTACAAATGCCTGGAAAAGTTCTATTGCTATTTCGCGAGGCAATCCACATCGATGTAATGAAAGTGAAGGGCCCACGACAATCACTGACCGCCCTGAATAATCGACGCGTTTACCAAGCAGAGTCTCGCGAACTCTTCCTTCTTTGCCTTCAATTACATCTGAAAGCGACTTGTAAACTCTATTATGATCATCCCTCATTGGTTGTCCGCAGATTCCATTATCAAGAAGTGCATCCACTGCTTCTTGTAGCAATTTTTCCTGAGATATTATTAATTCTTCTGGCGTAGCTATACTTGTTGTTAATAGATCTGTAAGAGTATTATTCCGATAGATAATTCTTCTATAGATTTCATTAATATCCGAGGTCACCAGTTTATCCTCATCTATATGATAAATTGGTCTCAACTCAGGA